AAAAAAGAATCAAAATTTCTGCCAGATCCCTTATTTCCCTGGGATTGTAGTTCAATCGGTTAGAGCACCGCCCTGTCAAGGCGGAAGCTGCGGGTTCGAGCCCCGCCAGTCCCGACGGATCCAATAAATACAAAAATAACATTTTCCCTTTCTATGAACTAGTAAAGAGTGTCGAGGGATAGACTTTCATTCCCAAAGCAAAAAGGATTCTTGATTTCTTTTTTCTTTCCTATTTTTCCATCTCGCTTTTCTTTTATTGTTTGTTAGGTTTGGAACTATGTAATTAATTGAAGTGGAAAGGCAATCTGATGATCCTTCATCAGAAGACTGTCCAAGGAAGACGCAAGGTGGGTTATAGAAAAAACAAAGAAACGGATGATAAATATCATTTTGGAGTAATTAAGTTAGGAATCCAAATTTTGATTCGGTATGGATAAAAGAACTTCCTATGTTATACTATTCAAGTCTTGACGACGGGTTGATTTGATAGATCCGATATTGTTATTCATGATAGTAATCCGGTTCAAGATCATCGAGAAGTAATTCATTCATTGAATTTACAGACGATAGACGAAAGATTTATCATCTCTAGGGGATTAAATCCCGAGTTATTGCGAAGTAAAAAACCGATGAGATTATGGAAGTAAATATTCTTGCATTTATTGCTACTGCACTATTCATTCTAGTTCCTACCGCTTTTCTACTTATCATTTACGTAAAAACAGTCAGTCAAAATGATTAATTCAATTGAATTTTCAAATTAATTTGAATCAAACTTTCCTTCCAAGTTCTTATCAAAAATTTCCGAAATCAAATGAAAGGGATTCAATTCCACGTCTTAACTTAAACGAAATGAGCGCACGATAATTATAATCGGAAATTTTCTAAGAGATAGATAGTATGGTAGAAAAAAAATTTTTCTACCATACTATCTATCTCTTAGTCTATAAAGTTGTAATCTAGAATACAGATAAACGCTTAAGTTTCTATATATCAATCTACAATATTCTCTTCCTATATATTCCATATCAATATATTGTATGGAATTGACATAAGACCAAATTTGCTACATCTATTTGTTCCGATCAATCTGAAATAATTCTTATTTTAGGATTCTAATTCCTTTCCTTTTACTAATAAGTAAGGGGAAACCGCGCCCATTTTTAACGCCATATGAAATAAGTCGATAAAGCATAAACTGCCCTTTTTTAATTAGAATAGAAACAAATGCCCGATATGTAACTCGCCCGAGGCAAGATCTTATTATTGCCCAGTCTAGTCTCTCCTTAAACAATCACTATCTCTATATCATTTCTTATAGTAAAGTGCGTATACGCTTAACAAAACGACTTCTTTTTTGAAGAGTCAAGAGGAAAATAAATAAAAAAAAGGTCCTAGCTTAGTATCCATCTATAAAGATAGTAAGAGCCCATTCCCCTTGATTCAAATAGAAAATTTCGGAAGAATTTTAGGTTGGAATAAATTTCCAATCATCTGAATCCCTTTTTTTTTTTTTCGAAGTACAAAGACGGGAATCAATGAAATATCTCTTGGATTGAAAGAGTCTGATTCCTATCATAGATTACTCCATTGGAATCCAATGGGATTCCAAATTCAGAGTTTTTATTTTAAAATAGTTCAAAATGCGTTGCAGAACGATCTATAAAACAAGCGGGTTTGATTCCTGAACTCAATTAGTAGTACTTCTAAAGCCCACTTCTCCCCCACACTACGAGTGAAAGGGAAAATGTAAAGACTACCATTAAAGCAGCCCAAGCGAGACTTACTATATCCATGTGCATTATGTCTCCTAATCTCTATAAATACGAAGGAATTATTCCTCACTAATAATAGTGGAATTAATGTCGCAGAGTCAAAAGGGGGTTCTACCGAACACTATTGAGAAACCAATCCAATAAATAGATTATGTTATGATTTCGAGTTTTTTGGTGATTCAGGCGACACCCGGATTTGAACTGGGGAAAAAGGATTTGCAGTCCCCCGCCTTACCACTCGGCCATGCCGCCAAAATGATACAAAATAGATACAATTTTTCCCGGATTACTTAATTTTTATTGTACTTGCATTTTTACTTCTGTTTTACTTAATCCTTTTATTTCCTAAAATAAAAGAAATACCCTTTTTGATTGGATTTGATCCACCCCTTTGATTGTAATCTGAAAATACACAATGCTGAAAACATTCTCTCGTTTTTCTATTGAGAAATCAAATGTATATTTTTCAGACGATAAATTTCAACCGTTGACTAGTGACTCCTTACTTCTAATTCATGAACGATTCTGGGATTTGAATTTCAAATTGTGTTTTCCTAATGACAAAATAAAAATGGAATCAGAACTAATCAGTATTTATTTTTTCAATTAAAAAAGATTTCTCAGTTTCAATTATAACAAAACATATGAGTATATGTAAACCCCAGAACATAAATACAGATATCTATTATTTAGATATATTGTCAATAAGGAATTATCATAAAATT